TCTATATCCAAGAAAGGTCTAACCGTTGGAATAATAGTATCCATTGTTATTTGATTTGATACATTGTGGTCAGTAACATTGTTGAATTAGTACGGAAAGAGAGGGATTCGAACCCTCGGTAAACAAAAGCCTACATAGCAGTTCCAATGCTACGCCTTCAACCACTCGGCCATCTCTCCTACAGAATGATTATGGCCCAGAAATCGAGTTAATAGTGAGTCATTCATATTCAATTTTTTTTTGATAGGCACGTCCAACCAATTCTAAACTATAAAAAGAATTTTTTTTAACTATGTCTAATGGATACTTTTAGCTCATGATTCTATTTAGTTTTTTAACCTATGATTCCATTTTTTAGAAAAATGCTACTTTTACAGTTTTCAATTTTTTACCAACAACTGCGTATCCCATACATAGATCTAGTCAAAATTTATGAATCATAGAATAATTATTCGATTCTTTTTGCTCTTTGCTTTGGATCATAATTCAATCAAAAAACTTCTAGAATTACCCCAATCTGTAATTCTAGAATTACCCCAATCTGTAAGATAAATCAAATTATTTTATTCTTCAACTTCGCTGAAATCAGAATAGTTCTCGTCATTCTGATCCTACTACATTTGGATGAAATTTAACCGGATTGAAATATTTCTTATGTTTTATTGATTCCTGTGAAATCAAAAAGAAACAATTTGAATTTGAATATCGAGTGGGATTTTTTAATGAATCCGTTTTTATGTTATTTCGTACTATGCAATTCCTTTGTTTGTGGGATCATTTTCTCACGAGAGGTAATTAAAAGAAATTATAGAATGGGGTTGTTACCGATGCCTAGATCTAGTGGGATAAATGGAAATTTTATCGATAAGACCTTTTCAATTGTAGCCAATATCTTATTACGAATAATTCCGACAACTTCCGGGGAAAAAGAGGCATTCACCTATTACAGAGATGGTGCGATTTGATTTTTTTTTTTCGATTTTCTTTACCGCTCTCCGTCTTAGTAGAAAGACACAGTATTCGGGATAGAAAGAAAACAATAATTGAAATAAATCTACGCTTCTTGGAGGTGCAATTAAAAAAAAAATTCCTTCTGTCGTGTATCCACGATTAATGTAACCTCAGATGCTTTAATTGTCGATTCTAGTATTGAGCGAAAGGTATAACCTATGGATTAAGTCAACCCTACTCCACTAGTCAAAATAGCCACTAGTCAAAATAGGTAGCAGAGGGGAAGAAGCACTACACCTAGGAATCAACAACACGAAAACTTTGTTATAAATTATCCCTTTTCCTTATCGGGATCGGAACTTAGAAAAATGGTTGGGACAACAAACATCCATCTCGTTTGTATTTTGGATATCTGTATAACCATCGAAGACTGTTGAAGTGACTAATTCCTGGAAATTTAGAGGCGTTGAGGACAAAGAAATTGTTAGAGTTACCATTTTTATCTAGTAACAACATGCTTGATGTTAAGAAAAGATCTTTTACAGGAGGGTTGGCTAGAGATTTTTTGTAAAAACGCTAGTCCCATCAGTTCATAATGAGAGTATTTCAATCTTTTTTGATTTCATGTATTATTCTCATCTCATTATGCGCATCACATAAAGGGGGAGCCGTATGAGATGAAAATCTCACGTACGGTTCTGGAACGGAGATTCTTTGAATGGAATAACGAACGACCGTAACGGATGTCGGCTCAATCCGAAGGAAATTATGCGGAAGCTCTACAGAATTATTATGAAGCTATGCGACTAGAAATCGATCCCTATGATCGAAGTTATATACTCTATAACATAGGTCTTATCCACACAAGGAACGGAGAACATACGAAAGCTTTGGAATATTATTTTCGGGCACTAGAACGAAACCCGTTCTTACCACAAGCTTTTAATAATATGGCTGTGATCTGTCATTACGTGCGACTATCTCCACTATAGAAAGAAAAAAAAAGAGAAAATTCGCTAATAAATACTAAAAAAAATAGGCTTTCTACATATGTATTGTCCAAACTAACGATTTGTATCAGCTGTAGCAAAGACAGAAACTTCATAGAAGTAGAAATATGAAGAAATAGGTATGCCTAGATACTTTATTCTATGGATAAAGGATCTAATTGATAGAAGAAGCACCGTAAAGATCAATTAGTCAGGTTTTTGACCGATACAATAAAAACTGCTTACTTATATCATGATATAAGATAAAAATGAAGGAATCCACTTATGTAATAGGGTGGATCCCCTACGATATTGAGCAGCGGTGTAGCATCAGATCCCAAAGACGGTAAGTCTTTTCTTTCTTATGAAGGAAAGTCTTTTTCAAGGATTCTATATAAATTTCTAGATGAAACCGAGATAGTTATCTTTCAGAAAATTGTAACGATAGTGGAATGCTTATGCTTTATTCTTCTGAAGGTGGGAGAAAAGATAAAACTTATTTTATTTAATTATTCAGAAAAATTGAAGTTTGAAACTTATATAATTCACCTCTTTTGCTT